TTTGCTTCAACCTATCCTTTTGAAGATTGAGTGAAGATTTAGTTACGATTAGAAATACACTTTTCTATCTTTCTCCATGGATCCTTTATTTAATACTTATTGAATTGGAAGGATTCATCCAATTCAAAATTAATTATGTTTCGAAATTCCATAATCCAATTTTTCAATTTATAATTGACCCTTGGATACAAATGACGAGAATTATATTCTTCCTCGAATCTTTCATTGAGAGGTAAAGGATTTAATCCTTTTAAAAGAAATAAAGTTTTGATCGGAATTAGGAATAAAACCGAAGGACCCCTTAACTATCAAGGGGAGTAATAGAACGAATCACACTTTTACCACTAAACTATACCCGCTACAATGTGATTATTGTATATAATCAGACCTTTATCGAACAAGGGAATTGGGCCGAATCAAAATAGGATCAAATCCTGAAAAGTAGAGCATTTTGTCAGAGGACTTGATAAACTTAAAAATAGGAAAAAGATACTAACTCAATACCAAGTTCTTTCTTTTTTATTTGAGATATCTCTTTCTAGACCCTTCCTTCTTTATCTTTTTTTTTTTTCTTTATACTTATTTATACTTATTATATTATAGTTCTTTCTATTTCATTTTTAGAATTTAATAATGTATATTATATAATTTACATAAATTAAATAAATAAAAAATAGAAATATATAAATAAAAATAGAAAAAAAAAAATGAACGGATAAAAGTTCTATCTATCCATATTCTCTAGAATATATCTAGATTCTCTATAATATATATTAATTTTATATATTCATATATTACTATATAATACCTACATATATAATTCTATTATTAATACATATATAATTCTATTATTAATTAGATAATATCTATATATAACCTATATAATCTATATAAAAAAAGAGGGGTTTGCTCAAGTATTATTTTTTCTGTGCTGTAAGATATTAATTATCTTTTTTTTTTTTCATTAGGAGAGATGGCTGAGTGGACGAAAGCGTCGGATTGCTAATCCGTTGTACGAGTTATTCGTACCGAGGGTTCGAATCCCTCTCTTTCCGTTTTGCTTTTTGACAGTAAAATACATCAAATCCTAATACTATTTATAAAAATAGAAAAATAAAGCAAGGAAGCCTTTTTTTTTGTTCTTATTCTTCGCGTCCAGGATTACGTCCTGGATCATTAGATAGGAATCCGAAGATGAAGAGAGAAACAAAGAATATCACTACAGTGTAAACAAAGAGTTTAAGAGTAAGCATTACACAATCTCCAAGATCTTAAAAAAAAAAAGAGAATAGATTTTCTGTTTTTATACGACATAGTTTGATTTTGACACCAAGAAAGGAAAATTCAAAAATGAAAATGAAGCGATTTCTAGTATTTATAGAAATGGACTAGAATCTTTAGAAATAGAAAAGCGTTTTCAAAAATGGATTTGTAATAAGAGTTGAGTCTTTCATTACCATTACAACAAATTTTTTCATACCAACAATTCGATATTGTGATGAACTCTAAGTAGGGTCTTTCGGTGAAAAAAGGGCCAGAATAAAGGGGCGATCCAAATTTATTACGGCTATCCAAGAATTTCAATGTTTGAATTGAGGGTTCGTTTATATTGTAAGACTTATTTGATTTGATCTTTTCAATTGTTAGACATTTTCTAGGCAAGTATTAAGGATCTTATCGAAAACTTACAGCAGCTTGCCAAACAAAGGCTAAGAGGAAAAAGAGAAGAGGTATTACTGGCATAAAGTCCACGATTGGATTTAAAAAAGCATAAGCTTCGGGTAATTTCGCGAATAAAAAACTATTCGAAAAAAGGGCAGAATTAAAACAGATACAGATTAAATTAAAGATATTAATCATAACAAAATTTTGGTCTTGGAGATAATTTTGATTGAATTATTAAGATGTTTTTGATGTAAGGAAAAAATGAAGAAAGGAAAATAAGGCAGATTAAAACAAACCTCTTGTGATTTGAACGCACCCAATCAAAAAATCTTCAATTCTTACACCTTCAATTCTTACAAGAGAATAGAAGAAATCATAATTTCATACAATATCTTAATTGAATTATATGTAATGATCAATAAATTCGGTTTCATTCTATCTCCACATGTGTGAAAATCCCGGCAATAATCAAATGGATTCTTTATATCTTTGGTTGGAACAAACTGGACTTGACAAACAAGGAATACCCATATTATTCTTTTTTTTAGTAGTGTCAAATAGACAGAATGGGGCGTGGCCGAGCGGTAAGGCAACGGGTTTTGGTCCCGGTGATCAAAGGTTCGAATCCTTTCGTCCCAGCAGAAGATATTTTTTTATATCTGAATAAAGATGTCATAATCCAAATTGCCCTTTAACCTGCTAAATCTTATTTTATAAGAGTCAAATATGGGCAAGACTCTGAATTCTTTTTTTTTTCACAAATTGACTCGAGTTCAAATAACATGTAATACGCAAATGGAACGGAATCCATCTCTGTTATGATTCAGGTAAGTTTGAATTTGCAATCATACATTCTAAATCGAAATGGGAAAGTAGCTTCTATCTGCTCTTATCTCTTAAATAAGATAGCCCAATTCCAATTATTCTTTTTTGATTTATGAATTCTCTGACCAAAAGGTGATCCTGGTACTAGTTGAATTCAATCAAGGGAAAGATGGGTTTAGATTCAAAAAAAAAAGATTCTTTTTTTATCATTACAGCATTCATATAAAGTGAGGATGCAATGCAACTAGATAGAAGTTCATTTTTATTAATTTCTAATGGAATATTTTCATTTTAATATTTGTATCTGTCCATTCCAAATCTCATTAACAAAACAAAATTACATATGGAAAGATGCTTTTTCTTTGAATTTTAGGGTTTTGGCCTTTGTCTCTAATCTAAAATCTAATAAGCAATTGGAATTCTATTCAATTCAATCTTCTAAATAGAATAGAAAATAGGAAATTTTTCAACTCAATATATTTTTTTTAATGGTTAAATGACTGATTTAATGACTTATTATCAGTATTTTTTTTCTATCTATAGCCATTTCTTTTTATTTAGATTTTGATTTAGATATATATATATAGAATTCGATATCTTATATCTTATATATATATATTATATATATAAGATATATATTTTTATATATTTTTTATAAATTTTATATCTTCTTATTATAAGATATAAAATTTCTATTTTTTATTAATGTTCTATATCGTATATATGGTTTAATCTTATATGGTTTATATTAAAGCTATCTGTTATTTCTTAGTGTATTGGATATGTATTCTAGTTATATATTCCGCTTTTTATTGGAAATTTTATTAGGAAAAAAGAAACAAATTAATAATAATACTACAAATTAATATTAATGCTAAAATAAAAAAATCAATCTATATAATAATAGAATATTAATATATAAATAGAATAATAAAATAGAAAGAATAGACTAATAAATTACAAAATTAAATTAAAAAATATAAGTATAAAAGTATAAAAAAAAATAGAAGCAATTAGATATTGTATTTAATAATATAAGTAAATATAAATAAGTAAATATAAGAAAAATTTAAGTAAAAATAAAATATAAAAATATAAATATTATAAAAAAAAGAAATATAACACAATATAAACCAAGTAGATAATATATATATTGTCTACTTGGTTTATATTGATATTCTTTGATTTGCATTCATACACTAACTAAAATAGTTCTTTTTACTGATACTCAAATTTTTCTTCAGATACTTACATATGTAAGTAAAAAGTGTAGATTACTATGTACTGAACGAGTACCGGACGAACTAATGACTATTCATGATTCCATAATTGAATCAATTACAGACCGGTTCAAAACTAGAGACATGGTATGGTAAAACTTCGTTTGAAACGATGTGGTAGAAAGCAACGTGCGACTTGAAGTACATGATCGGCTGTGGATGTAAAAACCCACCACTTTTTTATATGGAAATGAAAGTGCTCTTGGCTCGACATCCTTTATTTGGTTTCCGTGTTTTTTGGGGGGTTGGAATGGTAAATAGTACAGGATGGAGCTCGAGGAGGAAGTATTTATTTATTTTTCAGGGGAAAGGATCTAGGGTTAGTTAATACAAATTAATAAGTTGGAACAGCTTCGTAAGTGTTTTTTTGATATCGAAATCGAAAGGATCCGATTTCAAATGAAAAAAAAAAAAAAAGAAAGTTTTTTGAAATTTGTACAACTCTTTTCGATCAAAAGTTTATAATGCGGAAATCGATCGTTCGTATGATTCTTTTTTTTTGTGATTGATTTCTTTCTATCACTATAATCTATCAATGGAAATAAACTATCAATATAAATAAAAAGAAAAAGGGGCGTGTTGCTGCCATTTTTTTTTTTTTTGAAATAAAAGATTGACGAAGTAATGTCTAAACCCAAGGATTCAAGGCAAAGAGAAAGGATCCTGGAACAAGGAAATACCGTTTTTAATTGTCTCAACAACTGGATCCGAATGAAGAATCAAAATGGATTTTAAACGGGACAAACAAAAAAAGGGGTTAAAGACCACTCAAGAAAAGAAAAGCCTAAGCATTTTTTTGAGCTATTTGAGAGTTATCCAACTTGAGTTATGAGAGTCGAAATGCTTTTTTGTTCTTTTTTTTTAAAAAAAAAAAAAAAAGAACAAAAACAGAAGAGTTTAATGTCTAAGTGATTTGTTGGGTTTATGGATTTATTTAACATTCTGAGTCCATACATAGACAGAACTTCTAATCATTTTGTTTTCTCGAGCCGTATGAGGAGAAAACCTCATATACGTTTCTAGGGGGGGGTATTAGTCAATTACACCTATCCCAATGAGCCGTTTATCGAATCGTTGCAATTGATGTTCGATCCCGAAGAGAAGGAAGAGATTTTCGAAAAGTAGGTTTTTATGATCCGATAAATAACCAAACCTATTTAAATATTCCCGCGATTCTTGATTTCCTTGAAAAAGGTGCTCAACCTACAGGAACTGTTCATGATATTTCAAAGAAGGCAGGGGTTTTTACGTAACTTAGTCTTAATTAAACTGAAAAAGAATTCAATTAATGAAATACAAAAAAGAAAGAGGGTGTGGATGACTTGTGTATAGCTTTATACAAATTTTTCTTTACTATATACTATTTCTCCCCCTTCTTTCCTTTTTGTATTCTTTTTTTTTTTTTTTCTTTTTGCTTTTAAGTATTTATTTAATGTTCTAAATATTTAATATTTAATCTTAATAGAAATATAGAAGTTAATATAGAATACTGTGTTCTCATAATATTAAAGTAAAGAAATAAAAATAAAAAATCGAAAAAAGACTCTTTTTCGATCTTTTATCAACGTTTAGCTTCAATATTCACAATTATATTGACAACAGTGTATTGAACAAATATAATTCGATCGTAGATAATTTATCCCTGTTCCATAGGTTTGGTTTTTTACTTAACTTCATTCAAATGAGGGGTTCTTTCTTTGAATTTGGAATTTCTTGTATCACAAGTATCACAAGAAATTGTTTTTTGTGTGATACACAAACCTTTTTCTTATTAAATAAAAAAATCTGAATTTTTTTTTGATCTGATCTTACCATTTAATATTCAGAATCGACTAGACATTTTTATAAAAAGAAATTCTTGCTAATTGAATGTTTTGATTTTATTGCGTCATCAAATTGAAATTTTTTATTCCGATTGTATCTACACATTCGAATTATTTTGGGGTTGCTAACTCAATGGTAGAGTACTCGGCTTTTAAGTGCGACTAGCCTCTTTTACACATTTGTACGAAGAAAGGGATTCGTCCATACCATCGGTAGAGTTTGTAAGGCCACGACTGATCCGGAAAGGACTGGATGGAAAAAACAGCATGTCGTATCAACGGAGAATTCTAAGAATATATTTGAAGAATGTATATATATATTATGGATCGGTACAAAATCGTTTTTTGTGCGGAACAAAAAAATGAATTGAATTCAAAGTTGGGTCCAGTGAATAAATGGATAGAGCTCTATGACGCCAAATTATAGTTATAGGGAAACAAAAAGCAACGAGCTTCTGTTCTTAATTTGAATGATTACCCGATCTAATTTAATGTTAAAAAAAAATTAGCTCCTGGTACGGTAAAAGTTTTTCTCCTGAGTGGATTATTGATTTTTTATGAGTCCTAACTATTAGTGATTCCCTATTCTGTATGGGTTAGACGTGAATGTGTAGAAGAAGCAGTATATTGATACGGAAAAGAGAGTTTTTTTCCAAAATCAAAAGAGCGATTGGGTTGAAAAAATAAAGGATTTCTAACCATTTTGTTAGCCTATACCGAACTCAATTAGGTGGCAAAAGAGAGGATAGAGAATCCGTTGATGAATTTATCTGTTCTGAGGTATCTATTCTTTTCTTACTAGAATACCCTGTTTTGACTGTATCGCACTATGTATCATTTTAGAATCGAAAGTATCCCCTATCTTTGGTTCAAATCAAATTTTAAATGGAGGAACTTAAAGTCTATTTAGAACTCAATAGATCTAGACAACATAACTTCCTATACCCACTTCTTTTTCGGGAGTATATTTATGCACTTTCTCATGATCATGGTTTTAATAGTAATAGATCACTTTTTTTGGAAAATGCGGGTTCTGACAATAAATTCAGTTTACTGATTGTAAAACGTTTGATTACTCGAATGTATCAACAAAATCTTTTGATTAGTTTTTCTAATGATTCTAATCAAAATCCCTTTTTTGGGCACAATAAGAATTTGTATTCTCAAATGATATCGGCTGGGTTTGCAATTATTGTGGAAATTCCATTTTCCCCACAATTCGTATCTTATTTACAAGGGAAAGAAGGGGGAAAATCTCATAATTTCCAATCAATTCATTCAATATTTCCTTTTTTAGAGGACAAATTCTCACATTTAAATTATGTGTTAGATGTACTAATACCTCATCCCATCCATCTGGAAATCCTGATTCAAGTCCTTCGCTACTGGGTAAAGGAGTCCTCCTCTTTGCATTTATTACGGTTCCTTCTCTACAAGTATTGTCATTTTAAGAGTCTTATTACTCCAAAGAAATCCCTTTTTTTTTTGAATCCAAGATTTTTCTTGTTCCTATATAATTCTTATGTATGTGAATACGAATCCATTTTCCTTTTTCTCCGTAACCAATCCTCTCATTTACGATCAACTGCTTCTGGAATCTTTCTTGAACGAATCCATTTCTATCGAAAAATAGAGCATCTCGTAGAAGTTTGTGCTAATGATTTTCAGGCTAACCTATGTTTGTTCAAGGATCCTTTCATACATTTTGTTAGATATCAAAGAAAATCAATTCTTTTTTCCAAGGATACGCCTCTTCTGATGAATAAGTGGAAATTTTACTTTGTCAATTTATGGCAATATTCTTTTTACATGTGGTCTCAATCAGGAAGGATACGGATTCGGATAAACCAATTATCAAAAAATTCTCTCGATTTTCTGGGTTATCGTTCAAGTATACGATTAGATTC